GCTAGCGTAGCTTAATTAAAGCATAACACTGAAGATGTTAAGATGGGCCCTAGAAAGCCCCGCCAGCACAAAGGCTTGGTCCTGACTTTACTATCAACTTTAGCCAAATTTACACATGCAAGTATCCGCCCCCCTGTGAGAATGCCCCACAGCTCCCTGCCCGGGAGCAAGGAGCTGGTATCAGGCACACACCTGTAAGCCCATGACACCTTGCTTAGCCACACCCTCAAGGGAACTCAGCAGTGATAAACATTAAGCCATAAGTGAAAACTTGACTTAGTTAAAGCTAAGAGGGCCGGTAAAACTCGTGCCAGCCACCGCGGCTATACGAGAGACCCGAGTTGATACCATTCGGCGTAAAGAGTGGTTATGGAAAATAAAAACTAAAGCCGCACACCTTCAAAGCTGTTATACGCATCCGAAGGCAAGAAGACCAACCACGAAGGTAGCTTTACAACCCCTGACCCCACGAAAGCTCTGGCACAAACTGGGATTAGATACCCCACTATGCCTAGCCCTAAACCTTGGCAATATATCACATACCCTGCCCGCCTGGGAACTACGAGCATCAGCTTAAAACCCAAAGGACTTGGCGGTGCTTTAGACCCCCCTAGAGGAGCCTGTTCTAGAACCGATAACCCCCGTTCAACCTCACCCTTCCTTGTTTATCCCGCCTATATACCGCCGTCGTCAGCTTACCCTGTGAAGGCCTAAAAGTAAGCACAACTGGCAAAACCCAAAACGTCAGGTCGAGGTGTAGCGCATGGAGGGGGAAGAAATGGGCTACATTCCCTACAATAGGGAACACGAATGGTGCACTGAAATACGCACCTGAAGGAGGATTTAGTAGTAAGCGGGAAATAGCGTGTTCCGCTGAAATCGGCCCTGAAGCGCGCACACACCGCCCGTCACTCTCCCCAAGCTTACCACTTTTAATAATTAAAAACCCAAAAATCGCGGAGGGGAGGCAAGTCGTAACATGGTAAGGGTACCGGAAGGTGCACTTGGTAATATCAGAGTGTAGTTAAAATAGAATAACACTTCCCTTACACTGAAGAGACACCCGTGCAAATCGGATCACCCTGACGCCCAACAGCTAGCCCACAAACACAACAACAACCAACCACTATTTATAACCCCAAATACACGAGTGTTTTAATTAAACAAACCATTTTTCCCCTTTAGTATGGGCGACAGAAAAAGGACCCAGGAGCAATAGAGAAAGTACCGCAAGGGATTGCTGAAAGAGAAATGAAAGAACCCAGTAAAGCCAAGTAAAGCAGAGATTTACCCTCGTACCTTTTGCATCATGATTTAGCTAGCGTGACCCAAGCAAAGAGTGCTTTAGTTTGACACCCCGAAACTAGGGGAGCTACTCCAAGACAGCCTATTTATAGGGCGAACCCGTCTCTGTGGCAAAAGAGTGGAATGAGCTTTGAGTAGAGGTGATAAACCTACCGAACCTAGTTATAGCTGGTTGCCCGGGAATTGGATAGAAGTTCAGCCCCCCAGATTCTTTATTCAAATCAGTATTACCCCACCTGATAACACGAGAAGCTGTGAGAGTTATTCAAAGGGGGTACAGCCCCTTTGAAACAAGATACAACTTTCCCGGGAGGAAAAGATCATAATTAAATAAAGGTAAGTATTTGGGTGGGCCTAAAAGCAGCCATCCCAATAGAAAGCGTTATAGCTCAAATACATCACTACCCCTCTCTATCCTGATCATTAATTCTTACTCCCCCCTTTCCTACCGGGCCATCCCATGCAAACATGGGAGAGACCCTGCTAATATGAGTAATAAGAGAGCCAAGCCTCTCTCCCTGCACACATGTAATTCGGAACGAACCCGCACCGAGCATTAACGACCCCAAACGAAGAGGGCCCTGAACAACAACCCAAACAACCAGAAAAAAATTCAAACACAAACCGTTAACCCTACACAGGTGTGCACTTTAGGAAAGACTAAAAGAAAGAGAAGGAACTCGGCAAACAAATCAAGCCTCGCCTGTTTACCAAAAACATCGCCTCTTGCAAAGCTAAAGAATAAGAGGTCCCGCCTGCCCTGTGACTATTAGTTTAACGGCCGCGGTATTTTGACCGTGCAAAGGTAGCGCAATCACTTGTCTTTTAAATGAAGACCTGTATGAATGGCACAACGAGGGCTTAACTGTCTCCTCTTTCAAGTCAATGAAATTGATCTCCCCGTGCAGAAGCGGGGATATAAACATAAGACGAGAAGACCCTATGGAGCTTTAGACACCAAAGAAGATCCTGTCAAATAACCCCCAATAAGGGCCTGAACTAATGGAATCCAATTAAGAGCCGCAGCTCTAATTAACAGAATATCTGACCAATAAGATCCGGCAATGCCGATCAACGGACCGAGTTACCCTAGGGATAACAGCGCAATCCCCTTTTAGAGCCCATATCGACAAGGGGGTTTACGACCTCGATGTTGGATCAGGACATCCTAATGGTGCAGCCGCTATTAAGGGTCCGTTTGTTCAACGGTTAAAGTCCTACGTGATCTGAGTTCAGACCGGAGTAATCCAGGTCAGTTTCTATCTATGGTGTGCTCTTTTCTAGTACGAAAGGACCGAAAAGAAGAGGCCCATGCTCTAAGCAAGCCTCACCCCCACCTAATGAAGACAACTAAAGTAGGCAAGAGGGCATACCCCCCGTGCCTGAGAGAACGGCATGTTGGGGTGGCAGAGCCCGGTGAATGCAAAAGACCTAAGCCCTTTTTACAGAGGTTCAAGTCCTCTCCTTAACTATGATCTCAGTTCTTATTACCCACATTCTCAACCCCCTGGCCTTCATTGTACCGGTCCTATTAGCCGTCGCCTTCCTTACACTTCTGGAACGTAAAGTACTAGGGTACATACAACTACGAAAAGGTCCAAATATTGTAGGGCCATATGGACTGTTACAACCTATCGCCGATGGTGTAAAACTCTTTATTAAAGAGCCCGTTCGTCCATCCACCTCCTCCCCCGTACTTTTCCTCCTCGCCCCCATTCTTGCGCTCACACTCGCCCTGACCCTTTGAGCCCCCATGCCTCTCCCCTACCCAGTCATTGACTTAAACCTCGGAATTCTGTTTATTTTAGCCCTATCAAGCCTTGCGGTCTACTCCATCCTGGGCTCAGGATGAGCCTCAAATTCAAAATATGCCCTAATTGGGGCCCTCCGGGCCGTAGCCCAAACCATTTCATATGAAGTTAGTCTGGGCCTAATCCTCTTAAGTACCATTATTTTTACAGGAGGGTTCACCCTTCAAACCTTTAATATCGCCCAAGAAAGCGTCTGAATATTACTTCCGGCCTGACCCCTTGCCGCAATATGATATATCTCCACCCTTGCAGAGACAAACCGTGCACCTTTTGATCTTACTGAAGGTGAATCCGAACTAGTCTCCGGATTCAATGTAGAGTATGCAGGCGGCCCATTCGCCCTATTTTTCTTGGCCGAATACGGCAATATTCTACTCATAAATACACTTTCCGCCACCCTCTTCCTAGGAGCCTCCCATTTTCCAATACTACCTGAACTAACCGCAATTAACCTAATAACCAAAGCAGCCCTTCTATCTGTCCTATTTCTATGAGTCCGAGCTTCCTACCCACGATTCCGCTACGACCAGCTTATGCACTTAATTTGAAAAAACTTTCTCCCCCTAACACTAGCCCTAGTTATTTGACACCTGGCCCTCCCAATCGCATTTGCTGGATTGCCACCTCAACTATAGATAAGAAGCCGTGCCTGAAGTAAAGGGCCACTTTGATAGAGTGACTTATGGGGGTTCAAATCCCCCCCGCTTCTTAGAAAAGGGGGACTCGAACCCCGCCTAAGGAGAGCAAAACTCCTGGTGCTCCCACTACACTATTTCCTAGCAAAGTCAGCTAATTCTAAGCTCTTGGTCCCATACCCCAAACACGAAGGTTAAAATCCCTCCTTTGCTAATGAACCCTTACATCTTAACCACCCTGCTATTTGGTATTGGTTTAGGTACTACTACCACCTTCGCGAGCTCCCACTGACTACTCGCCTGAATAGGCTTAGAGATAAACACCCTAGCTATTATCCCCCTGATAGCCCAACACCACCACCCTCGAGCAGTTGAAGCAGCCACTAAATATTTCTTAATTCAAGCTGCCGGAGCAGCCATACTACTCTTTGCCAGCACCACCAATGCATGATTAACTGGACAGTGAGACCTCCTACAAATTGCCCACCCTTTCCCAACTGCTCTAGTTACCTTGGCTCTCGCATTAAAGGTGGGCCTCGCACCAGTACACTCATGACTACCTGAAGTACTCCAAGGCCTAGACCTTACCACAGGACTTATTTTATCAACCTGACAAAAACTTGCCCCTTTTGCCTTGCTAGTCCAAACCCCTTGTACTAATACAACCCTTTTAGTTATTCTAGGACTTACCTCAACCGTTGTAGGAGGCTGAGGAGGCCTGAACCAAACCCAACTACGCAAAATCCTTGCCTATTCTTCCATTGCACACCTCGGCTGAATAGTAATTGTTCTACAATTCTCCCCCTCCTTAACTATTTTAACACTACTCACGTACTTTATTATAACATTCTCAGCATTCCTTATATTCAAACTAAATGAAGCAACCAGCATTAATACCCTAGCAACCTCCTGAGCGAAAGCCCCCGCCTTAACCGCCCTAGCACCCCTCCTGCTACTATCACTAGGAGGCCTCCCCCCACTCACAGGTTTCATACCAAAATGGCTTATCCTTCAGGAACTTGCTAAACAAGACCTTGCCCCAGCCGCAACACTAGCAGCAATGACCGCCCTCCTTAGCCTGTACTTTTATCTACGACTATCATATGCAGTTACACTAACTATTTCCCCTAACAACCTCACCGCAATTTCCCCCTGACGCCTCCCCACCTTGCAATTAACACTGCCACTTGCCACCTCAGCCATGGCCACACTACTGCTTCTGCCCCTCACACCCGCCGCAATAGCACTAATAACCCTTTAAGGGACTTAGGTTAAAACAAGACCAAGGGCCTTCAAAGCCCTAAGTGAGGGTGGAAGTCCCCCAGCCCCTGATAAGACTTGCGGGACACTACCCCACATCTCCTGTATGCAAAACAGGTACTTTAATTAAGCTAAAGCCTTACTAGAAGGGCAGGCCTCGATCCTGCAAGATCTTAGTTAACAGCTAAGCGCTCAAACCAGCGAGCATCCATCTAATCTTTCCCCCGCCGTAAGGCGGGCAAGGCGGGGGAAAGCCCCGGCAGACGACTAGTCTGCATCTTCAGATTTGCAATCTGATATGTATAACACCTCAAGGCTTCTGGTAAGAAGAGGACTCAAACCTCTGTTTGTGGGGCTACAATCCATCGCTTAAAAACTCAGCCATCCTACCTGTGGCCATCACACGTTGATTTTTCTCCACTAATCACAAAGACATCGGCACCCTTTATCTAGTATTTGGTGCCTGAGCTGGTATAGTAGGCACAGCCCTAAGCCTACTTATTCGAGCAGAACTAAGCCAACCCGGCGCTCTCCTTGGAGACGACCAAATTTATAATGTAATCGTTACAGCACATGCCTTCGTAATGATTTTCTTTATAGTAATGCCAATTATGATTGGAGGTTTCGGAAACTGACTAATCCCGCTAATGATTGGAGCCCCAGATATAGCATTTCCTCGTATAAATAACATAAGTTTCTGGCTTCTTCCCCCCTCTTTCCTACTACTACTTGCCTCTTCCGGAGTAGAAGCGGGTGCCGGAACCGGTTGAACAGTGTATCCACCCCTGGCTGGTAATTTAGCCCACGCAGGGGCATCCGTCGACCTGACAATTTTTTCGCTTCACCTAGCAGGTATTTCCTCGATCCTCGGGGCAATCAATTTTATCACCACAATTATTAACATGAAACCCCCAGCGATCTCTCAATACCAAACACCCCTGTTTGTGTGAGCTGTCCTAATTACCGCTGTTCTTCTCCTCCTCTCCCTACCCGTCCTTGCTGCAGGCATCACAATACTCCTTACGGACCGAAATCTTAATACCACCTTCTTCGACCCCGCGGGGGGAGGAGATCCTATCCTTTACCAACACTTATTCTGATTCTTTGGACACCCAGAAGTATATATTCTCATCCTCCCTGGCTTCGGTATAATTTCACATATTGTAGCCTACTACTCTGGTAAAAAGGAACCCTTTGGCTATATAGGCATGGTATGAGCAATGATGGCTATTGGCCTTCTAGGCTTTATTGTATGAGCTCACCACATGTTCACAGTCGGCATGGACGTAGACACGCGTGCCTATTTTACATCCGCCACAATAATTATCGCAATTCCCACCGGTGTAAAAGTATTTAGCTGACTTGCAACCCTTCACGGAGGCTCTATTAAATGAGAGACACCCCTTTTATGGGCTCTCGGCTTTATTTTCCTATTTACAGTAGGGGGACTAACAGGTATCGTCCTAGCCAATTCATCCTTAGATATTGTACTCCACGACACCTATTATGTAGTAGCCCACTTCCACTATGTATTATCTATGGGAGCCGTATTTGCCATCGTCGCCGCCTTCGTACACTGATTCCCACTATTCTCAGGCTACACCCTTCACAGCACTTGAACAAAAATCCACTTCGGCATCATGTTCTTAGGCGTAAATTTAACCTTCTTCCCACAACATTTCCTAGGATTAGCCGGAATGCCCCGACGATACTCCGACTACCCTGATGCCTACACCCTGTGAAATACAGTCTCCTCAATCGGATCACTTATCTCCCTGGTGGCTGTCATTATGTTCTTATTTATTATTTGAGAGGCATTCGCAGCCAAACGTGAAGTCCTAGCAACAGATTTAACAACAACCAATGTAGAATGACTTCATGGCTGCCCTCCCCCTTATCACACATTCGAGGAGCCTGCCTTTGTACAAGTACAAGCAGACTAACGAGAAAGGGAGGAGTCGAACCCCCATAGGTCGGTTTCAAGCCGACCACATAACCGCTCTGCCACTTTCTTCATAAGACACTAGTAAAAAGGTATATTACACCGCCTTGTCAAGGCGGAAGTGTGGGTTAGACCCCCGCGTGTCTTGTTTTCAATGGCCCATCCGTCACAGCTTGGATTTCAAGATGCAGCTTCACCTGTTATAGAAGAACTTCTTCATTTTCACGACCATGCTTTAATAATCGTTTTCCTGATTAGCGCACTAGTGCTTTATATTATTCTTGCTATAGTTACCACTAAATTAACGAACAAATATATTTTAGATTCACAAGAGATTGAGATTATCTGAACAATTCTCCCAGCAATCATTTTAATTCTAATTGCACTTCCCTCTCTTCGCATCCTTTATCTTATGGATGAGATTAACAACCCCCTATTAACAATTAAAGCCGTTGGCCACCAATGATATTGAAGTTACGAATACACTGACTACGAGGACCTTGGCTTCGATTCATATATGATCCCCACCCAAGACCTGACCCCCGGACAATTCCGCCTATTAGAAGCCGACCACCGCATGGTTATTCCAGTTGAATCCCCCATCCGAGTTTTAGTCTCTGCAGACGACGTACTCCACTCGTGGGCAGTCCCAGCACTAGGGGTAAAAATGGACGCAGTCCCAGGCCGCCTTAACCAAACAGCCTTCATCGCATCCCGACCTGGCGTATTCTACGGACAGTGTTCGGAGATCTGCGGAGCAAATCACAGCTTTATACCTATTGTAGTGGAAGCAGTTCCCCTAGAACACTTTGAAAACTGATCATCTCGAATACTTGAAGACGCCTCGCTAGGAAGCTAAATAGGGTATAGCGTTAGCCTTTTAAGCTAAAGATTGGTGACTCCCAGCCACCCCCAGCGACATGCCCCAACTCAACCCCGCACCTTGATTTGCTATTTTAGTCTTCTCATGAATGGTCTTCCTGGCCGTTATCCCTGCTAAAGTCACAGCCCACACCTTCCCAAACACCCCCACTCTACAAAGCGCAAAAAAAGCCGAAACAGACCCCTGAACTTGACCATGACACTAAGCTTTTTTGACCAGTTTATAAGCCCCACCTATCTTGGGATTCCGTTAATAGCCCTTGCCCTCACCCTACCCTGACTTCTTTACCCTATGCCTACAACTCGATGATTAAACAACCGATTCCTCGCACTTCAAGGTTGATTTATTAACCGCTTTACCCAACAACTACTTCTCCCCTTAAATATTGGGGGACATAAATGAGCTGCCCTCCTAACCTCCTTGATAATCTTTTTAATCACCCTAAATATGTTAGGACTTCTCCCATATACCTTTACCCCGACTACCCAGCTGTCCTTAAATTTAGGACTTGCAGTTCCCCTCTGACTAGCGACCGTCATTATTGGCATGCGCAACCAGCCAACCCATGCCCTAGGACACTTATTACCAGAAGGCACACCAGGACCTCTTATTCCTGTACTCATCATCATCGAAACAATTAGCCTCTTTATCCGCCCCCTTGCCCTAGGAGTCCGGCTAACAGCCAATCTTACAGCTGGTCACCTTTTAATTCAGCTAATTGCCACAGGCGCCTTCGTCCTTCTTCCCTTAATACCAACGGTAGCAATTATCACAACAACGGTTCTAGTCCTCCTCACCCTATTAGAAGTTGCCGTAGCAATAATTCAAGCTTACGTCTTCGTCCTCCTATTAACACTTTATCTACAAGAAAACGTCTAATGGCCCATCAAGCACACCCCTACCACATAGTTGACCCCAGCCCTTGACCCCTCACAGGGGCAATTGCTGCCCTGCTGATAACATCAGGCCTCGCGACCTGATTTCACTTTCGCTCAACAACCTTAATAACCTTAGGAACAGCTCTGCTACTTCTTACAATATATCAATGATGACGAGACATCGTACGAGAGGGTACATTCCAAGGACATCACACACCCCCCGTACAAAAAGGTCTTCGGTATGGAATAATTCTTTTCATCACCTCCGAAGTCTTTTTCTTCCTAGGGTTCTTCTGAGCCTTTTACCACGCAAGCCTCGCCCCCACCCCTGAACTAGGAGGCTGCTGACCCCCAACGGGCATTACACCCCTTGACCCATTCGAAGTCCCCCTCCTTAATACAGCTGTATTGCTTGCCTCCGGGGTCACAGTTACCTGAGCCCACCACAGCATCATGGAGGGCGAACGAAAACAAGCCATTCAATCACTAACCCTAACCATTCTTCTAGGCTTCTACTTCACATTCCTTCAGGCCATAGAATACTATGAAGCCCCCTTTACAATTGCAGATGGTGTATACGGCTCTACCTTTTTCGTAGCCACCGGATTTCACGGACTGCACGTTATCATTGGCTCCACATTCTTAGCTGTCTGCCTTCTACGACAAATCCAATACCACTTTACATCCGAACACCACTTCGGGTTCGAAGCAGCTGCCTGATACTGACATTTTGTAGACGTTGTGTGATTATTCCTGTATATCTCTATCTACTGATGAGGCTCTTAATCTTTCTAGTACTAAAGCTAGTATAAGTGACTTCCAATCACCCGGTCTTGGTTAAAATCCAAGGAAAGATAATGAACTTAGCAATAGCTGTAATTACCATCACTATTATGCTTTCCCTAGTCCTGGCCATTGTATCCTTCTGACTTCCCCAAATGACCCCCGACCACGAAAAGCTATCCCCCTATGAATGTGGCTTTGACCCTTTAGGGTCGGCCCGCCTACCATTTTCCCTCCGCTTCTTCCTAGTCGCTATTCTTTTCCTCCTTTTCGACTTAGAAATTGCACTCCTCCTTCCCCTCCCCTGAGGAGATCAACTTACCTCCCCCTTATTAACACTCTTCTGAGCCGTGGCCGTACTTATTCTACTCACCCTTGGATTAATTTACGAGTGAATTCAAGGCGGACTAGAATGAGCCGAATAGCCAATTAGTTTAAGAAAAATATTTGATTTCGGCTCAAAAGCTTATGGTTAAAGTCCATAATTGTCTGATGACTCCCGCTCACTTCGCTTTTTCATCGGCCTTTACCCTAGGACTGACAGGCCTAGCATTCCATCGAACCCATCTCCTCTCCGCTCTTTTATGCTTAGAAGGGATGATACTCTCTTTATTTATTGGACTTTCAATTTGAACCCTACAACTAGGCTCTACAAGTTTCTCAGCAGCCCCTATACTCCTACTGGCTTTTTCAGCTTGTGAAGCAAGCGCAGGGCTTGCTTTACTGGTAGCCACAGCCCGTACACATGGCTCAGACCGCCTTCAAACCCTAAACCTCTTACAATGCTAAAAATTCTAATTCCAACCCTAATGCTTCTCCCCACAGCCTGGCTCACCCCAGCCAAATGATTGTGACCTACTACCCTTTCCCACAGCCTAGTCATTGCATTGGCCAGCCTCACTTGACTAAAAAATACATCAGAAACAGGCTGATCCTGCCTCACACCCTTCATGGCCACAGACCCTCTCTCGACACCCCTCCTAGTCCTCACCTGCTGACTGCTACCCCTCATGATTTTGGCAAGCCAGGGCCACACAGCACTTGAGCCCATTAACCGCCAGCGAATATATATTACCCTGCTGACATCCCTACAAGTGTTCCTTATTATAGCATTCAGTGCCACTGAACTTCTTATGTTTTATGTTATATTTGAAGCCACCCTCATCCCCACCTTAATTCTCATCACCCGATGAGGAAACCAAGCAGAGCGCCTTAATGCAGGGGTGTATTTTTTATTTTACACCTTAGCCGGCTCTCTCCCACTACTAGTAGCCCTCTTACTTCTTCAAAAAGATACAGGCTCCCTATCCCTCTTAACTATTCAATATGCTAACACCACCCCCCTCTCATCTTATGCTGACAAACTTTGATGAGCAGGCTGCCTAATTGCATTTTTGGTAAAAATACCCCTATATGGGGCACATCTTTGACTTCCAAAAGCACATGTTGAAGCCCCAGTTGCAGGCTCAATAGTACTAGCTGCAGTTCTCCTAAAACTAGGAGGCTACGGTATGATCCGAATAATAGTTATATTAGACCCCCTCACAAAAGAACTAAGCTACCCCTTTATTATCCTCGCCCTCTGAGGTGTAATTATAACTGGCTCAACCTGCCTTCGTCAGACAGATCTTAAATCCCTTATCGCCTATTCATCCGTAAGCCACATGGGCCTAGTCGTTGGGGGCATTCTCATCCAAACACCCTGAGGCTTTGCCGGGGCCGTAATCCTTATAATTGCACATGGCCTAACATCCTCAGCCCTCTTCTGCTTAGCCAACACAAATTACGAACGCCTGCACAGCCGAACTATGCTTTTAGCCCGAGGACTACAGATAGTACTTCCACTTATAACAACATGATGATTTATTGCCAGCCTCGCAAACTTAGCCCTTCCGCCACTACCCAACCTCATAGGAGAACTTTTAATTATTACCTCACTATTTGGCTGATCATGATGAACCCTAGTACTCACAGGAGCAGGAACCCTGATCACCGCAAGCTACTCACTTTATATATTTCTCATAACCCAGCGAGGACCCCTCCCCGCACATATTATTAGCCTAAACCCCTCATATACACGGGAACACCTAGTCATAGCCCTTCACCTTCTTCCCCTGCTTCTACTTGTCCTAAAGCCCGAACTAGTATGAGGCTGAACCGCCTGTAGGTATAGTTTAACAAAAATATTAGATTGTGATTCTAAAGACAGAGGTTAAAGTCCCCTTATCCACCGAGAGAGGCTCGCCAGCAACGAAGACTGCTAATCTCCGCGACCTTGGTTGGACCCCAGGGCTCACTCGAACCGCTCCTAAAGGATAACAGCTCATCCATTGGTCTTAGGAACCAAAAACTCTTGGTGCAAATCCAAGTAGCAGCTATGCACCCCTCATCACTTATTATATCATCTAGCTTAGTCATTATTTTTTTACTACTGGCATACCCCATCTTCACAACATTACAGCCTCGCCCCCGAAACCCCGGCTGGGCCGTCTCCCATGTTAAGACAGCGGTTGCCTTGGCCTTCTTCGTCAGCCTAATCCCCCTATTTCTTTTCTTAAACGAAGGCGCAGAAGCAATCATCACCTCATGAAATTGAATAAATACTCTAACCTTCGACGTAAACATTAGCTTCAAATTTGACCACTACTCAGTTATCTTTGTCCCCATTGCCCTTTACGTTACCTGGTCAATTTTAGAGTTTGCATCATGATATATACATGCAGACCCATACATAAACCGATTTTTTAAATACCTATTAATTTTCCTCATTGCCATAATTATTCTTGTCACAGCGAACAACCTATTTCAACTTTTCATTGGTTGGGAGGGAGTAGGCATTATATCATTTCTTCTCATCGGTTGATGATACGGGCGAGCAGATGCCAATACAGCGGCCCTTCAGGCAGTTGTATACAACCGGGTTGGGGACATTGGCTTGCTATTTACGATGGCCTGAATAGCAACCAACGCCAACTCCTGAGAATTACAACAGATCTTTGTAGCAACAAAAAATATAGATCTTACTTTGCCGCTCCTGGGCCTTATTATTGCCGCCACAGGCAAATCGGCCCAATTTGGTCTTCACCCTTGACTTCCCTCTGCCATAGAGGGTCCTACACCGGTCTCTGCCCTACTGCATTCAAGCACCATGGTCGTCGCCGGCATTTTTCTCCTAGTCCGAACAAGCCCCCTCCTAGAAAACAACCAAACCGCCCTCACCACTTGCCTATGCCTAGGGGCCCTAACAACGCTATTTACGGCCACCTGCGCCCTGACCCAGAATGATATCAAGAAAATTGTAGCGTTCTCTACATCAAGTCAACTCGGCCTAATAATAGTAACTATCGGACTAAATCAGCCTCAATTAGCCTTCCTACACATCTGCACCCACGCCTTCTTTAAGGCAATACTATTCCTATGCTCCGGCTCAATTATTCACAGCCTAAATGACGAACAAGACATCCGAAAAATGGGAGGTATACACCACCTTGCCCCCTTTACATCTTCCTGCCTTACTATTGGCAGCTTAGCCCTAACAGGCACCCCCTTCCTGGCGGGATTCTTCTCCAAAGATGCTATTATTGAGGCACTAAACACATCTCACCTAAACGCCTGAGCCCTAGTTCTAACCCTCCTAGCCACCTCATTCACGGCCATCTATAGCCTCCGAGTAGTATTTTTTGTCTCAATGGGTCACCCCCGGTTTAATTCTATCTCCCCTATTAATGAAAATAACCCAGCAGTTATTAACCCCTTAAAACGACTTGCATGAGGAAGTATCGTCGCCGGCCTCCTAATTATCTCGAGCATCACCCCCCTTAAAACCCCTGTAATGTCTATACCTCCCTTGCTCAAACTAGCCGCCCTCACAGTAACAATCATAGGGTTGCTTATCGCCCTGGAACTAGCAACACTCACCAATAAACAGTATAAAATTACCCCTAATCTAGTTACCCATCACTTCTCCAACATGCTAGGCTTCTTCCCATCAATCATTCACCGATTTACCCCTAAACTAAACCTAGTTCTAGGACAGACACTCGCCAGCCAGCTAATTGACCAAACTTGATTAGAAAAAGTGGGCCCCAAGGCAATTTCTTCGTCAAATATGCCCCTAATTACAACAACGAGCAACACCCAACAAGGAATAATTAAAACGTACCTCACCCTATTCCTTCTAACCCTGACCCTCGCCGCCCTCTTATTCACCCGTTAAACCGCCCGAAGAGCCCCCCGGCTTAATCCCCGGGTTAACTCCAATACAACAAATAAAGTAAGAAGTAAAACCCACGCACTAAGCACTAGCATACCTCCACCCAACGAGTACATTAACGCAACCCCTCCGATATCCCCTCGCAGAACAGAAAGCTCGCTAAGCTCATCAGCCGGCACTCATGAAGACTCATACCACCCCCCTCAAAATACGCTAGAAGCTACCCCCACCCCAACCAAATACATAACTATATCACCTACAACAGGACCACTTACCCAGCTCTCTGGATAAGGCTCAGCGGCAAGAGCCGCTGAGTATGCAAATACAACTAATATGCCACCCAAATAAATCAAAAACAGCACTAAAGATAAAAAAGGTCCCCCATAACCAACCAACACTCCACAGCCTATGCCCGCCACAACTACTAACCCTAAGGCAGCAAAGTAAGGAGAAGGGTTAGAAGCAACTGCAACCAGCCCTAAAACTAAACCAATTAAAAATAAAGACATAATGTAAGTCATAATTCCTGCCAGGACTTTAACCAGAACTAATGGCTTGAAAAACCACCGTTGTTATTCAACTACAAGAACCTACTAATGGCAAGTCTACGAAAGACACACCCTCTCCTTAAGATCGCAAATCATGCCCTAGTTGACCTACCCGCCCCCTCAAACATTTCAGTGTGATGAAACTTCGGCTCCCTTCTAGGACTCTGCTTAATTATTCAAATCCTTACAGGGCTATTCTTAGCCATACACTATACCTCTGATATTGCTACGGCTTTCTCCTCCGTTGCCCACATTTGTCGAGACGTAAATTACGGATGACTCATCCGAAATCTCCACGCCAACGGCGCATCCTTCTTTTTTGTATGTATCTATGCCCACATTGGCCGAGGCCTTTACTACGGCTCATACCTTTACAAAGAGACATGAAACGTAGGTGTAGTCCTACTACTTCTAGTTATAATGACTGCTTTCGTCGGCTACGTCTTACCCTGAGGTCAAATGTCCTTTTGAGGTGCCACCGTCATCACCAACCTACTCTCTGCCGTACCCTATGTTGGAGATGCTCTTGTTCAATGAATCTGAGGTGGGTTTTCAGTAGACAACGCAACCCTCACCCGATTCTTTGCCTTCCACTTTTTATTCCCCTTTGTCATTGCAGGCGCAACTCTAGTCCACCTCCTATTCCTTCACCAGACAGGCTCAACTAATCCCCTTGGCCTAAATTCAGACGCAGATAAAATAAGCTTCCACCCCTACTTCTCCTATAAAGACCTACTAGGTTTTGTTGTACTCATTATTGCCCTTACATGCCTGGCTCTATTTTCACCCAACCTGTTAGGAGACCCGGACAATTTCACCCCTGCCAACCCCCTAGTCACTCCCCCTCACATTAAACCAGAGTGATATTTCCTATTTGCATATGCGATCCTACGCTCCATCCCCAACAAGCTCGGAGGGGTCTTAGCTCTCCTGGCCTCCATCCTTGTCCTGATACTCGTGCCATTTCTGCATACGTCTAAACAACGAAGCCTCACTTTCCGTCCACTCACACAATTCTTGTTTTGAACACTTATCGCAGACGTCCTTATTCTCACTTGAATTGGAGGAATGCCCGTATCACACCCATTTGTCATTATTGGACAAGTAGCATCCTTCTTATATTTTTTCCTCTTCCTAGTCCTAACACCGTTAGCAGGCTATGCAGAGGACAAGGCACTTGAATGAGCATGCATTAGTAGCTCAGCGTCAGAGCCCTGGTCTTGTAAACCAGCTGCCGGAGGTTAAAATCCTCCCTACTGCTCAAAGAAAGGAGATTTTAACTCCCACCCCTGGCTCCCAAAGCCAGGATTCTTAGTTAAACTATTCTTTGTAATTTCGCATTACAATAATGTTTAAATACATATATGTATTATCAACATTAATTTATATTAACCATTTCAATGGCATTCCAGTACATATATGTTTTATAACCATATCTAGGGTTAAACCATTCAAGTAATATATAACACGCATACAATCCATTAAGCAAAACTTAAAAACTAATAATGGATAGTTATAAAAACCAGGCGAAACTTAAGACCTAACACAAAAATTCATAAGTTAAGTTATACCTTTATTCAAAATCCCGACAATATAAAATATTTAATGTAGTAAGAGCCGACCAACAAGTCCATTTCTTAATGTTAACGGTTATTGAAGGTGAGGGACAATAATTGTGGGGGTTTCACACTATGAATTATTCCTGGCATTTGGTTCCTATTTCAGGTCCATCTATTGTAAACCTCCCCATACGTTCATCCTACGCTGGCATAAGTTAATGGTGGAAATCAATAGCGGGAGCATCCCCCATGCCGAGCATTCTTTCCATCGGGCATTTGGTATCTTTTTTTCTTTTTCCTTTTCAATAGACATCTCACAGTGCATGAAATCTGTCCCACAAGGTGGGAGTTATCCTAGGAAGCAGGGAAATAGTCTGAGTGGTGAAAAGTCTTTAATAAAAGAATTACATATCAGGTTATCAAGGACATAAATAGTGAAATTTCAATCGGAAGATATCTATATGACCCCCTTTTGGTTTTTTAGCGTTAAACCCCCCTACCCCCCTAAACTCCTGAGATAACTAACGTTCCTGTAAACCCCCCGGAAACAGGAAAACCTCGAGTCGTTTTTTATGGCTCCAAAATGTTTTTATTTACATTATTATAAGTTTTTTTGATCAACATAATAAAATTTTAAAAAGTGTTAGGCGGAGCCCAACAAAGCCCCACCTGAAAATAGTATCAACCCTAGTTTAACTCTTAATTAACCCCACCACTATAAACCTTGTCCCCGAGACAATTAACGTTTCTAACCATAACTTCAAAGACAGAAAAGTCCAGAGCCATTTTTTTATGGCTCCAAAATGTTTTTATTTACATTATTATAAGTTTTTA